ATCTTTCGCTCCCATTTTTTTCCACCAAGAACGTTTTATGAAACTCTTTGACCCCCGAATTTGGAGTATCCTACTTTCACGTGATTCACAGGGTTCAACAAGCAATCGATATTTCACGATCAAAGGTGTAGTACTGCTTGTAGTAGCGGTCCTTATATCTCGTATTAACAATCGAAAGATGGTCGAAAGAAAAAATCTCTATTTGATGGGGCTTCTTCCTATACTTATGAATTCCATTGGACCCAGAAATGAGACATTGGAAGAATCTTTTTGGTCTTCCAATATCAATAGGTTGATTGTTTCGCTCCTGTATCTTCCAAAAGGGAAAAAGATTTTTGAGAGTTGTTTCATGGATCCGCAGGAGAGTACTTGGGTTCTTCCAATAAATAAAAAGTGTATCATGCCTGAATCTAACCGGGGTTCGCGGTGGTGGAGGAACCGGATCGGAAAAAAGAGGGATTCTAGTTGTAAGATATCTAATGAAACCGTAGCTGGAATTGAGATCTCATTCAAAGAGAAAGATAGCAAATATCTGGAGTTTCTTTTTTTATCCTATACGGATGATCCGATCCGCAAGGACCATGATTGGGAATTGTTTGATCGTCTTTCTCCGAGGAAGAAGCGAAACATAATCAACTTGAATTCGGGACAGCTATTCGAAATCTTAGGGAAAGACTTGATTTGTTATCTCATGTCTGCTTTTCGTGAAAAAAGACCAATTGAAGGGGAGGGTTTCTTCAAACAACAAGGAGCTGAGGCAACTATTCAATCAAATGATATTGAGCATGTTTCCCATCTCTTCTCGAGAAACAAGTGGGGTATTTCTTTGCAAAATTGTGCTCAATTTCATATGTGGCAATTCCGCCAAGATCTCTTCGTTAGTTGGGGGAAGAATCAGCACGAATCGGATTTTTTGAGGAACGTATCGAGAGAGAATTTGATTTGGTTAGACAATGTGTGGTTGGTAAACAAGGATCGGTTTTTTAGCAAGGTACGGAATGTATTGTCAAATATTCAATATGATTCCACAAGATCTATTTTAGTTCAAGTAACGGATTCTAGCCAATTGAAAGGATCTTCTGATCAATCCAGAGATCATTTCGATTCCATTAGAAATGAGGATTCAGAATATCACACATTGATCGATCAAAGAGAGATTCAGCAACTAAAAGAAAGATCGATTCTTTGGGATCCTTCCTTTCTTCAAACGGAACGAACAGAGATAGAATCAGATCGATTCCCGAAATGCCTTTTTGGATCTTCCTCAATGTCCCGGCTATTCACGGAACGTGAGAAGCAGATGAATAATCATCTGCTTCCGGAAGAAATCGAAGAATTTCTTGGGAATCCTACAAGATCAATTCGTTCTTTTTTCTCTGACAGATGGTCAGAACTTCATCTGGGTTCGAATCCTACTGAGAGGTCCACTAGAGATCAGAAATTTTTGAAGAAAAAACAAGATGTTTCTTTTGTCCCTTCCAGGCGATCGGAAAATAAAGAAATGGTTCATATATTCAAGATAATTACGTATTTACAAAATACCGTCTCAATTCATCCTATTTCATCAGATCCGGGATGTGATATGGTTCCGAAGGATGAACCGGATATGGACAGTTCCAATAAGATTTCATTCTTGAACAAAAATCCATTTTTTGATTTATTTCATCTATTCCATGACCGGAACAAAGGGGGATACACGTTACACCACGATTTTGAATCAGAAGAGAGATTTCAAGAAATGGCAGATCTATTCACTCTATCAATAACCGAGCCGGATCTGGTGTATCATAGGGGATTTGCCTTTTCTATTGATTCCTACGGGTTGGATCAAAAAAAATTCTTGAATGAGGTATTCAACTCCAGAGATGAATCGAAAAAGAAATCTTTATTGGTTCTACCTCCTCTTTTTTATGAAGAGAATGAATCTTTTTATCGAAGGGTCAGAAAAAAATCGGTCCGGATCTACTGCGGGAATGATTTGGAAGATCCAAAACGAAAAACAGCGGTATTTGCTAGCAACAACATAATGGAGGCAGTCAATCAATATAGATTGATCCGAAATCTGATTCAAATCCAATATAGCACCTATGGGTACATAAGAAATGTATCGAATCGATTCTTTTTAATGAATAGATCTGATCGCAACTTCGAATATGGAATTCAAAGGGATCAAATAGGAAATGATACTCTGAATCATATAACTATAATGAAATATAGGATCAACCAACATTTATCGAATTTGAAAAAGAGTCAGAAGAAATGGTTTGATCCTCTTATTTCTCGAACCGAGAGATCCATGAATCGGGATCCTGATGCATATAGATACAAATGGTCCAATGGGAGCAAGAATTTCCAGGAACATTTGGAACATTTCGTTTCTGAACAGAAGAACCGTTTTCGAGTAGTGTTCGATCGATTACGTATTAATCAATATTCGATTGATTGGTCCGAGGCTATCGACAAACAAGATTTGTCTAAGTCACTTCGTTTCTTTTTGTCC